TATCTTTGAGGAACCATAGGATCCTCTGAAAAAAATTACAACACACGACTATAAGATATTCTATTTTTCCATAGAAATGTGTTCGCTCAAGAAAGACTCCAGAAGATATTGATCGTAAATAAGAAGACTGTTTACGAAGAAACAGGAATATATATTCGCATTCATATACATAAGAATTATGTAGGAACCAAAAGAATCTTTTCTTTCTTTTTGAAAAGACGTAAATGGATTTCTTTGAAGTAATGATACTATTCAAATTATGATATTCGTGGAAAAAAAATCGCAATAAATGCAAAGAAGGAACATCTTTGATCCAGCATTGAAGGATTTGAACCAAGATTTCCAGATGGATGGGGTGGGGTATTAGTAGATCTGACACATAATTTAAATGCGATAATTTATCCTCTAAAAAGGGAAATACTGAATGAATAGATCGTAAATTCTGAGATTTTGGTATTCTTTTTTCTTCAAGGGAAGATACTAATCGCGACGAGAATGGAATTTCCAGAATGACTCCAAAACCTTCTGATACCATTTGAGAAGAAAAATGAGAAGAAAAAGAATTCTTGTGCCCCCAAAAATCATTTTTCTTTTGGTTAGAATCATTCACCGAAGAAATCAAAGATTTCTGTTGATACATTCGAGTAATTAAACGTTTCACAAGTACTAAACTAGATTTATTGTCATAATCAATAATTTCCACAGGTTCGTAAAAAATAAAACTATTAAAGCTATGATAATGAGCAAGTGAGTAAATATACTCCTGAAGGAGTAGTGGATATAGGAAGTTTTGTTGCCGAAATCTATCTTTTTTCAATCTAAATATCCTTGTAATTCTGCCATTTAAATACATTTCTACTGTAACCAAAAAAGGGAGGCACTTCTTTTGTTATGAAATGATACATAGTGCAATATGGTCAGAACGGCGTATGCATATATTGTATGTAGTATATTGTTTCTCTTATACTACAATAGTATAACTTCTAACTAAAATAAACTATAATAATAATATTATTATTCTTCTTCTAATTATTTTTTATTTTCTATTATTAGAAGAGATAATTAGAATAATATAGTCTAGTATTATTATAGACTATGCACTGTCTATACTTTTACTTTCAAGAATATAGAATATAGACTTTTATACATGTAAAAAACATAATGATAATCTAATAAAGTAAAAGATTATATAAAAGTAAGAACAAATAAAGAATATATACCCCGGAGACAGAGAGCCCAATCTACAGATCTTTTTTCTTTCCCTTTCTTTCTATCCAATTTTGGTTTCTTTTACTTGTTAATATAAGTAGAATAACAATAAAAGAAATAAATAAAATAACAATAAGAAAAAGGAGTAAAAATCTTTTATTTTTGCAACCCAATCACTCTTTTGACTTTGGAAAAAAAATACCTTTTTTATCACTATACTATTTCTTCTACACATCCGTCTTCAATCCACAATAAAGAATAATTAGGATTCATAAAAAAAAGAATCAATGGTCCACTCACAATTCACAAGAGAACCTTTTCCCACATCAGGCACTAATCTATTTTTAACGCATAATTAGTAATTTGATCGGGTAATCATTCAAATTAAGAAGGGAAGCTCGTTACTTTTTTGTCTTACTCGAATTGGAGCCATAAGGCTCTATCCATTTATTCACTAGACCAAAAATACTTTACCAATTGTTATCAAAAGAAAAACTCTCGTTCTATTTCTATTATGAGTACTATAAATCTTCTTTTTCTATGATTTTACTATTCTTTTTACGACATGCTTTTTTTTCCATTCATTACCTTTCAGGATCAGTCGCAGTCTTATAAACTCTACCAATAGTCTAGACGAATTCCTTCATCCAAATGTGTAAAAGATCATAGTCGCAATTAAAAGCCGAGTACTCTACCGTTGAGTTAGCAACCCGGATCAATATGAAATGTAGATATGATCAAAATAAAAAAATACAGCAAACTCATTCATTTTACTAAAGTGAAGGAAAGAGCCGATAGGGAATGGGGATAAAAAGATCTATTTATATACGATCAAATTATATTTGTTTGATACGCCATTGTCAATATGAATGGACTTTTTTATCAAACAAATTTCAAGAAATTATATAGAAATTTGTGTTGGATTAGCATAATATAAATAATAAAACTTTGAGCGGAAAAAAATAAGGAAAAGGTAAAGATAGCAAAAATAGCGGCTTTATTTAATCAAAAAAAGAAAGGTACAATACAAATACAAGAAGAAAGATTACCCCCCTTGTTTGGGGGGTTCCACAAAAAGAAGAAAGAAAAAGAAGAATAAAATAAGTATGAATAGAACAAGAAAAGAAAAAACTTTGAATAAAGATTTACACAAGGATAGGTACTCGTTACCCTATCCTTTTTTTATTCATGATTCTTGTTTTTCCTTTCTTTTTTTATCAAAAGAAACTCAAAATTCTTTAAAGAATTCTGCCTTCCTTAAAATATCATAAACAGTTCCTGTGGGTTGAGCACCTTTTTCAAGGAAATATAAAATAGCAGGGACATTTGAATAAGTTTGATTCTTTATCGGATCATAAAAACCCACTTTTCGAAGATCTCTTCCTTCTCTTCGGGATCGAACATCAATTGCAACGATTCGATAGATGGCTCATTGGGATAGATGTAGATAAAAGATGCCCCCCTAGAAACGTATAGGAGGTTTTCTCCTCATACGGCTCAAGAAAAAATGATTATAATTTCTAGAATTTTTCTTTCTATCTATCTATTTCTCTTTCTATCTATATAGATAATAGATAGATAGAAAGAAAAATGGATCCATAAAGAATTAGACTGTAATTTGAGCCTTTTTTTCCTTCTTTACAGAAAAAGAAATTTCATTTGTACTCCTAACTCAAGTTGGGTAGTTTTGAAAGAGTTCAAAAGGAAATCCTTAGAATTTTTTGAGCTGTCTCTAACTTCTTTTTTTGTCCCCTTTCTTATATATATATTTTTTACTCATTCTGATCCAATTGTTGAGACAAGTGAAAATAGTGTTTCCTTGTTCCGGAATTTGTTGTCTTTGCTTTGCGCTTTATGAAATCATTGGGTTTAGACATTACTTCGGTGATCCTTACTCCTTTTCAAAAAAGCAGCAACATACCTTTTGTTTTTTGTTCTTTCTATGGAAAGAAAATGAAAAAATCATACGAAAGATTGATTCCTTTGTGATACACTCTTGATTGAAACAGTTTTAAAATTTCGACAAATTTGATTTTTTCATTTCAAACTTGTTCATTTTTGAACCTCTCCATTTATCTATATTTAGATATTGATGATATATTTACAAAGTTGGTCTAACTTATTGATTGTCACTAACCCTAGATTATTCCCCCGATAAATGAATCAATCATTTTTGCTCGAGCTCCATCATATGCTATACCTTTAATATACCACTTTAATATACCCATTAGTATCTTTATTTAGTTATTTAGCAACCCAAGACAAATTAAATTAGGTTCCTAGCAGAACAAATTATGTCGAGACAAGAGCATCTTCATTCGTATAGAAAGAGAAGATGGTGGATGTCAGAATCCACAGCCAATCATGTCCTTCAAGTCGCACGTTGCTTTCTACCACATCGTTTCAAACGAAGTTTTACCATAACATCCCTCTCATTTTATTTTAATTTGGAACCGTATGCAATTGATTCAATATGGAATCATGAATAGTCATTGGCTGAACCAATTGATACATAATAATCTACACTTATAGATAAGTGTTATCCGGAAAGGATTTCACTTAAAAATACCACATAATTTTCTTATATGAATAATATCACATGAAAAAAAACAAATCAGTTTTAAGCAAACTTATTTACATCTTCAACAGATCTTTCGGGATTGTCCATAATAAACCTTTTTTTCTTAAAAAAGAAATTAGAAACCTCAAAAAAAGCCTTTGACTTTACTTTCATTCAAATGAAAAAAAAAATACCCATGAATGGATAAAAGTTTTTAGCCACTTTAACTAAATTTAACTAAATACTAAATATTTCATTATTAGAATAATAAGATAATATTAATAAGAAAAATATACAAAATAAAAATATACAATATACAATTACATACAATAATTATATATTATATATTATATTCTATTTTATTTATATATTATATTTATTATATTAATATTATATTAATTATTATTTCTATTTTATTTCTATTTTATACTCTTATGTAAAAGTAAAATATGTAATATATTATAATTATAATATAATTTTATAATTATGAATATTTTTATAAATATTTTCTCATTTTTTCTTTATAAATTTTATAAAATATGATTTTTCTAATATTATGATTTACTTATTATTTACCATCTCCAATTTAATCTTATTTTCATTTAATTGAAAATAGAGAGATAGTTTGAGAATAAAGTTTCTTTGTTTTCATTATTATGGAGTAGAAAAAATCTCGTGTAAGGTAAGATCAAAGAGAAAATAAGAATTCTCGGATTCTTATCTTTTCGCATCCATCTACATCATATAAAAAAATAATTGTTAACAAAAGTAATCACAAATATTTATATTTAATATTTAAGAATATTATACTTTAGTAAAAAAAAAGATATGATTCTAAGAATGATTCTTAGAATTCAGATTGGATAACATTGTATCCAACATTAAACAGAAAATTGTTGAATTAAATTTTAAATTTCAATAGAGAAGAATCTTTCGTTTCTAATGCAAACGATCTGGGACGGAAGGATTCGAACCTCCGAGTAACGGGACCAAAACCCGTTGCCTTACCGCTTGGCCACGCCCCATTTTGATTTGGTCTATTGGTCTAAGAAAAAATAAGATAAATATTGGTTATTCGTCAATAACCAATCCAAAAGAAATATAGGACATGTTGTCGCTAGGATTCAACACAATAGATATAGAATCAAAAAGATTAATTGATCATTACTTAGAATTCAATTAAGATATTGTATGAAAATAGAATTCCTTGTATTCTTATTTGATTGGAGAATGTAAGGAAGGATTCTTGATTGGGGAGAAGTCAAAGAAAAATAAGAATTTTTTTTCTTTTATCTGCATCTGCCTTTTTATTTGAAAATTTTCCTCAGAAAAACAACTCAATCCAATCTGATAATTTATTATCATTTCAATTTAATTTGAATCTTTAAGAACAAGAAAAAAATATTTGTTATGTTTAATATCTTTAGTTTAATCTGTATCTGTCTTAATTATACCCTTTATTCGAGTAGTTTTTTCTTCGCCAAATTGCCTGAGGCTTATGCCTTTTTAAATCCAATTGTAGACGTTATGCCGGTTATCCCTTTACTTTTTTTTCTATTAGCCTTTGTTTGGCAAGCTGCTGTAAGTTTTCGATAAAAATGAAATCTCTATTCAATTCATAATTTATTCGATAAAAAAAAAGATGATATTTTTATTCTGAAAATCAATAAGATCATAAATAAGATTCAGATAAGTCTGGACATTAGGAACCCTCGATTCAAAAAGTGAAATTCTGGTATTTTATATTGAAATTTAATTTGAATTTTGAATAAGGGAAGGGGGTGATGATCTTTATCTTTAATCAGCTAATCAGCTTATTTCTTCTTTTGTTCTGATCTTTCCTTTAAAAAATCCCATACAATACCTAATTATAGATATGGATATGACAAGAAATTTTTGATAACGAAAAAATACGAATCTTATTACATTCGAAAGAAATTCGTGAAAAGAAATTTCAAAAAAACTTCCTTTTTTTTTTCATCTTTAGAGCGTCATATCAAAATAGTGTCTAGTGTGTGTCGTAAAATAGGTGATCTATTTCCTTAAAAAAAATGATCTTATCTTATCTTGGAGATTTGTAATGCTTACTCTTAAACTATCCGTTTACACAGTAGTAATATTCTTTGTTTCTCTCTTCATCTTCGGATTCTTATCTAATGATCCGGGGCGTAATCCCGGGCGTGAAGAATAAAAAAAGATATGAGATTTGTTTTTACTTTTTCCTTAATTTTTTCATAGGTAAATGTATAAAGAAATGGAATAGATACTAGATAAAGATAAAAGATTCATAAAAGAAAATAATCGAAATTTATTTCAATTCTAAAATCTCAAGTGATCAGGGGGGTCGGAGAGAGAGGGATTCGAACCCTCGGTACGAATAATTCGTACAACGGATTAGCAATCCGACGCTTTAGTCCACTCAGCCATCTCTCCCCATTCAAAATTGAAAATTTATCTTTAACATGTGAAGTCAAGATTGAGAACAATTTTTATTTTCCTTCAATGATTCGAAACAGATTTATCCAATAGAAAGAATACCTTACTTCTTTTATTTTGTACAAAAGGTTCATTTCCCCGGCCTGGTTAACTGGTTAAGTATAAGTACTGGCCGGGCCAGTACTTCTTTTGTTCCGACGAATAAAAATTGTTATTGAAACAAGAAGAGTAATTTTTATTCCCATTTCTAATTATTAGAAATTATATAAGATTAGAATAGATAGATTATTTTAGAAATTCTTTAAAAAATTATCTAGATCTATATTAATGATTAATATAGAATATTCTATATATTCTATATTGAAATTGAAATATTAGAGATTATATATCTATTCTTAGTATATTTTAGTATATTTTTTAGTATATTCTAATATATTAGAATACCTTATATAGTAATTCTAGTAAATTAGAGTATAAATGAGTATAAATTCTAATATTTAGTCTTTATAGTAAAAGTGTTCTACTTTAATAGTATTATAGTATCTAGTAATATAGTACTAATCGTTGTCTTTATTTTATTATTCTTAAGTATAAAATTTGGAAATTCATTAATGAAAAACAACTTTCATTATAAATGAAAGTTGAAGTTCAGTATTATATTCATCTTAATAATTCACTTAAGAAGTCTTAATAAGAAAGAAGTATTAATAAAGAAATAAAATATATCTTATAAGATATTATAAGATATAGAATATCATAATCATAATATCAAATAGAAAACACATATTTATAAAATGAGACTGTAAATCATTTACTTGTTCAAAGCAAAGTACAAGCTTGGAAGTTTGAGGCCCAATTTACCCGAATTCAGAAAATAGGGTGGTTCAAGTGAAGGGAGGTTTCAAAAAAAAAAAAAAAAATACTTATAACTTTTGACTAAACTTTTTACTATATCACCTATTTTTTTTTCAAGTTTTCAATTCCGCGCCGCAGTGGAGAAAAATACGTGTTAATGCTAGAATTTTCATGATTCTGATGCTATCTTGACTGCGTCTGATTACTTTGTTGGACAAATGGTCCATTCATATTCAATAATGAATATGTAGCGGGTATAGTTTAGTGGTAAAAGTGTGATTCGTTCTATTAACAACTTCAATAGTTAAGGGGTCTTTCCATTTTTTTTCATATTTCATATTCCGATCAAAAACTTTATTTCTTAAAAAGATTTAATTCTTTAACCCTCAATAGGACATTTGAGGAAAGAATATACATTCTCACGATTTCTATCCAAAAGG